TCCTCTTTGGATAATAGGTACTGTAACTGGTATTCTTGTGATCGGTTTAATAGGTATTTTCTTTTATGGTTCATATTCCGGATTGGGTTCATCCCTGTGATAATCCTATGAATTGAGGTGTCGACACGAAAGCGTAAGAACTCAACGGGCCTCAAATGAGACAAAGAAAGAAGGGAATCCCGTTGAGTTCTTACGAGTTCTAAGTCTAAAGGATAACAGAGTTTTCTGCTGTTTCAAAAGGCTCCATTCTATTTTTTTTGCCGATGTTTTTGAAAAAGGAATTTCGGCGATTGATTTAGAACACCTCTTGCTCGATAGTATCTATCAATACTTTTCAATAAAGTGAGAAGAAAGACGGAAGCGCTCGATTCCATGGAAAAAATAATCTATATATTTCTATAGATTCGATCGATTCTATTTCATCAAATTCTTTCTATACGAATCAACCTTTATTCTATTGTTTAAAGTATCTCATCCTAAGTCATTTATTCGAAGTTCATCGAAGAAGTTCTATTTACTCAAAAAATTCACCCCTCTTTTTTCTTGGTCCACCACTTGATTCGATTAGAAATTATAGAATAAGTAGAGACGCAATAAATAGAAATCTCAAAAAAATTTGGTACACCTCGAAAAATATAAACTAAGACTAGAAAAATTTGGCGAACAGAATCACGAATCCGTCTTATTTCGACACAAGAAAGGGGTGTAGAAACTTCCTTTTCTTGTGTCGAAGACTAGAAACCTCTCCTAGAATTATTTGTTCCCCTCATTTTCCCTGCAATTTCTCGCTTACTTATGTCTAGTATCTAGCCGAATTGAATTAATCAAAAACTCTTGATATTAATGTATTTTCGGACATTTAAATCTTCGAATAGTAAGATAGTCGCACCGCCCCAATTTAGATAAAAAAACCAAGAAAGGCGGGGTAGTCTTCTTCACAATCTACATACTAGGATTAGGAATGCGGTAGAAGGACTTCCTGTCATCTCATAGAAAAAGGATAAACAAGCTAAGGTCTTTTTAGCATTTCATTTTTTTCATCGCTAAGGGATAAAATGAGTTTGAGTCTTTTTACGAACTTGATGTTGAAAAATTCGCGAGTCTAGAAATTCATTTCGGACAATTGAACCTTCTCGAACTGCTTCTTTTTAAGAACCAAAAAGATTTGTGCTAAAATAACAGCGGCGAAGAAGAGCAAAAGACCTCGGACACGGAATAGATCTTGAAGTACAATTTCTGCATCTCCTTGACCAAATCCGCCCACATTCGGGTTACTCGTCAACGGTTGATCCAATTTGATAGATTCGCCCTCTGAAACGAGAAGTTCCGGCCCTGGGGGGATAATATCAACCACTAGACGTCCATCCGATGCATCCGTTATGGTTACTTCGTATCCCCCCTTTTCTTTTCGTATGATTTTACTTACTATACCGGCTGCTGTAGCATTATAAACTGTATTGTTACTCTTGCTCCCGTCGGGATAAATCTGACCTCTTCCCCTGTTTCCGCCGACATATATAGGATATTTTAAGAAGTGACTATCTTTCTTAGTAGCGGGGTCTGGAGAAAGAATAGGAAAGGTTATTTCACTATAGTTCTGACCAGGAACAGGACCTATGACAAGAATATTTTTTTTATTGGGGCGATAGCTCTGAAAAGACAGATTGCCTACCTTTTCTTTCATCTCGGGGGAAATACGATTGGGAGGGGCTAATTCAAACCCCTCCGGTAAAATAAGAACAGCCCCGACATTCAAAGTGCCCTTTTTACCATTAGCAAGAACTTGTTTCAGTTGCATATCATAAGGAATTCGAACAACTGCCTCAAATACAGTATCGGGAAGTACCGCTTGTGGAACCTCAATATCCACAGGCTTATTAGCCAAATGACAATTGGCGCATACAATACGCCCGGTCGCTTCGCGCGGATTTTCATAACCCTGCTGGGCAAAAATGGGATAGGCACTTGAAATAGATGTCCGAGTTAGCATATATAGCATGAGCGATACGGAAATGGATCGAGTAATCCGTTCCTTTAGCCAAGAAAAAGTATTTCTAGTTTGCATAGTCCAATCATTGATACGGAAAATTTCTACAATAAATTGAGTAGGTTACTAATCGAGTTTCCTATCCACGATTCTGCTATTGACTGGAATATTGTTATGGGAATAATCTATAGGATCAATCCCCCGGGTTCATCGAAATGGAAAAAGTAAGGACGATTTGCAATGCTTTCCTTATGTACAACTACAAATTCGAATTCGATGAATTTCATATTCATAGATCATTTTTCACTTATTGAATGATAAATCACTACAAGTGACGGAGATAGACGATTTAAATAATAGAAAACCCAATATTTAAAAATGCTATCGAGAATGACTGGAAGAATACAAACAAGACAAGATATAATTTGATCATTATGAACAAACCCAAAATCTTTGTAGACAGAGCTAATTAGTAGTTCCCAACCACGGGTCGAATGAAATCCGAGACATAAATCTGCTAATAAAAGAATAGAAAGCGCTTTTGTTGTGTCACTTAAGTTATATAGGAATTCCTGAGTCCACGAGTTAAGAATCCCAAGTTCTTTATTACCCAAAATAGAATAACCACTTAGAATAAGGAAAGAGATCAAATTTGTCGATAAGTACAAAATCGTATGAATACGATCCTCGTTGTGCAGCTTGATTAATTGGATTGTTTCGTTCTGGATTCCTATACGAAGGTTTTGGAGAGGTGTTTCCGCGTATTCCTTGACCATTTCGTCCAAGAGGAGAAGTTCGTCTAATTCTATGAATTTTTCGAGAATACTCTTTTCTTCAATCTCGTTCAAAAAAGTTTCGGATTGCGCAGTATTCCACCAATTAGTAACCCAAGATTCTAGACTTTTATTAAATAAGAGAGAAAGAGACCGGGGCAAAAAGACTATAGATGCAAGATATAAAAGAGGAGTGAATGCTTTCTTTTTTGCCATTTTTTCATCTATGAATTGTTAATGAACCCTCTCAGTCGTCGACTCGAGGCCCTCTACTATTTCGAAAAATTTTACTGACTCTTAGGAGTCAGGGAGCGAATAATGCAGGGAAGTTTCTGAAGAATCTTGTGATGATCAAAAATGAGCAGCAAACCAAAGCAGGAATTGGCTAGTTATCCTTTATCGTTATAAGGGATCCAATTGTTTGGACAGTAAGGAGCACAAAAACAGATAAAGTAAGGCGTGTCGATTGAAAAAAAAATTTTACATACGATCTATCTGAATCTAAAGTTTCAATTTCACCAAGTCTGGGTTTTTCTATTTTGATTTATAGATATTGGACTTAAAATAGAAAATAGAAACTGGGAAAGTTTTTTTCTAAATGGTTGAGTATGCGAGAAATCTATTATTTCAATTTGTTACTTCTTGTTATTATTGAATTGTGTAGATTTACATACCTATAAAAGACCCAAAAACAAAAAGCGTTTTGTTTTCTACTTCTCCCTTATACGCCTACTTTAGCTCGAATCCATGTTCGGAATAAACCTCAGTTTCGTTATGTTATAGAAATTCGTGATAGAAACAGAGGATTCGTGAGTTTTTCCCCTCCTGCCGAGAAATTTTCTCACAGTTCTCAAAAGACTTCAATGGGTACACGCAAGAAATAGGCCAATTTCGCAGCTTTTTGTTCAATTTCCCACGCAGTCAAATTCTCATCAGTACGAGTCAATGGAAGGGCTCCCTGTCCTCGGATATCCATATAAAGGACACGACGAGCATAAAGACCCTCTTTAACTTCTATTCGGACGGACTGAATATCTTTTATAAGGAATCGGAGAAAGATACGCCGATTTTTTCCGGGAAATCCCCAACGAAAGATAGACACTATTCCTTCTTTTCGATCGAATCGATCATAACCACTACCTACATTCCAAGAAATTGTGCACCATAAATAGGAGCTAATAAAAAGACCCGCAATCCCATAGAAAGACATCACAATCCCTTGTGGAAAAAAAACAATTTGCTGAAACGGAAATAAAGATATCCAAGTTCTACCAAGATAACTGGAAGTTCCAACCAACAAGAATCCTAATGAACCTAAAAAAAGGATAACAGTCCAGCAGAAATTACTTGTTTTTCGAGATCCCGTTATAGGTTCTATCCATATATGTTCTGATCGACAACTCATACTTGATCCGGTTTCAGTTTCTTGGAATTGAGAGAATATCCCAAATGAATTTGACTTTAGTCTTTCTGTTTCCGAAGTAACTCTCATCAACTAGCACTAGTTTGATAGGAACTTTTAAGAGTAATTCATTAAGGAATAATTCATTAAATTGATTAGATCTAAACTAATAACATATCCTTCGTACGACCCCATTAAAGAAAGATATCCACATACTCCATTTACCCATATATCGTGGTTCTGCAGATATAAGAGTTTTTCGACGGAAGCTGCTTATACCATCTTTCACTAATACCGGCGTTATTATAGAAGTCTAAAACCAAACGAGTGAGATTTTATCCCATCGGTTCTAAACAATCTTATTTTTTTGAACATAAAGAAATAAAGACGCCATTGTGATTGCCGGAAATACTAGGCCTACTAAAGGTACCAAAAAAGAGGGAAAGTTAAGAATTGTCATAGAATGTGTACCTCGATTTACTATTTGTACCTCTTATTATTATTTAATCGATATTCTATTATACTAAAATATCGATTAAATAATAAATAGAGTTCTGCAAGTCCGTGTTCTTAATCGGACTCTGAATTTTCCTCTTTTTCGAGTTGTCGTAAACGTTCGAGAGCACCCGCCCAATATCCAAGCTCCGCAGTATATCTTAAGTCGTCCGTGTTTTCTTGGTGGAAGGCCTCGATCGATCGGCAGTCAACGGCAATTTTTGCCGTTTGCCAAGCCTTCGGAGTTTTTGAAATTCTTTGTAAATTTTGATCGATTAAGTTGCCGCCTTCCACTCGGGCAAGGTCGAATACATCTTCAAAACCCCTCACGGATAGGCCCTTC